CTGCTTATAGAAAACGAGAACCCTTCACGTATGAGATTGCCTGTGAGCCTTGTGCTTCCCTTTACAGAAGGACGAGGTAAACGTTCTTCTTATAGCTCTTGCTCAACTCCTTTCGTAGCTTCGTTCCTTCTTTTCTCAATATGATCCTTCATAGATGCTAAAATTTTACTATCTCATGGAAGGGGGTGGGAGCTTAACGCCCTCAAGCAAGCCCTTGACTTCGCGCCTGCTCGGACCAAAACTAGATAATTCACATTCTATCAGCCGAGAAGGGCTAAGAGCGAGGAGTGGTCCGCTTGAAGCAAGCATCTTACCTATTCGCGCTAAACCAATTCGTAGAAGAAAGCTTCACTAATGCCCAGCCGGGCGCCATAGACTTTAATAAGATGTCCCAATCCCCACAGGCAGCGGTGGCATCACGGCTCCAAGCCAAACCTACTAGAGGTCGATCTCTTAGAGGGCCGAGCGGCGAAGTTCGGCCAATCCATCCTATCCTGGATTCCTTATTTAAGCCCAAAAGGCTTAGCAGGTCAAGCGCGACAACGGCATCAGTCGCGATGTGATGTGTTTTTTAGCCTTGCCAACAATCCTTGGTATCGCTAGCCGGGCTATCTTCTTGTTGCATTGCCCCATTCGCTAAAGCAAAACTATAAACTACATTCCGCTCAAAGACAAAAACTGGATCGGTTCACTTCCACACGTAGCAGCACCCTAGCTCAAAGCTCCCCGGAAGGAAGTTTAATGGCTTGACACCAAATCCTTGCCTCGAGACCATAGGATAGGACAAGCGGTGCTGCTCCGTATTAGGTAGGGCTAAGTAGGGCTGAGTTTGTTTTGCTCAAGACGGCCATGTTAGTTACGTGGAGGCTATCCCTGCTTCAATCAGCGTCAAAAGCGGAAATTCTTTTTGATCAACTAGGTTTATTTCCTGGTTGCCTTACTCATTTAGGGCTTAGTCTGACTTTTGCATCATGAAATTGCGTAGAGTCATGTGCGAATCTCCAACTAGTTCGGATTCAAACATGACCGCTAGACTGGACTAGAGACTGCCTCTTGCTGAGCCTTTCAAACTAGGCGGGTCTGGTTTACATGTGCAAAAAGTTAGGACTAGTGAGTAGTTCTACTGAAACGGTTTCAAAGTATTAAAAGCCTTACAGGCCTGCCTGATGGAGACTACTTCATAGGGATCGATCCGGAATACCGCTTTATTATCAGGGAAGGATGACTTTCATTATGACTACACATTGCTTTTAAGCCGAATGCATGTTACGAAATGCAGTGATACGGAAACTCTTTTTATGGTTCTAATCCATGCGCATAGTCGCACTCATGAGAGTCTCTTTTCTTGTAAATGAGGACCACCTATCCTTTCCGAAATCGACAAAAAGTATGCTTTCAAGGGCAGTCTACTAATCGGTAAGCATTCCTTTAGGGCATTCATCCAATGTGGAATGTCTAGTGTCTACCGTACTTGAAAAGACTTCCTTTGGTCGAGTACCTTCGTTCCTTTAGAACCTCTTCCTGGCTACTCCACCCGGATGGGTGCCACAAACACAGCTTGTACTGGCTAAACATCTCCTATCTTTCCATTTGAAGGAGTCTATCCCACTGCTTAAGTATGACAAATGTCTGACACTACTATATCGGACGTAAAGTCTTGCCCGGCCTCACTGAGTGGATCTGGTGCCCACACCGTAGCTAGTCCTCTTAGCTTTATTGGAGCAGGTGCCCAAGCTTCTTTGGCTAAAGCACATCTCCTGTCTGAACCCTTGACCTATTTGAAAGACAAATGCACAAACCCAAATTGAAGAAAGAGATGCTCGAGTCTCTTACGCCATCCTAGGCGGTTCTCCCGTAGCGTCTCCGCCGGCGACTTTCTAAGGTTCAGGGTTGTCTGCCTATCCTAGGTGACCATCTTCGTCTACTACAACGAGGGGTGTGTGCCATAGAGTGTGGTACAGGTGTCACCAGTCCCAGACAGATTTGTTTATGATCTCGTCAACTCGGAACTCATAGCTGCTAGCAACTCCTAGCTACAACTAGAACTCCTTAGCTACTAAAACAAGAGCTCTTTCACTCGGGCGACTTTTCTTATTGGGCAAGTTGCCACCCGTTGTTCAATACCCTAACTATAGTAAGTAGCTTAATCTGTCGAGAAGAACCATCCCTACCGGATCGGACATGTAACCAGTCTTCTCCGCTTGAGAGGGAAAGACGGCTGCTCTGTGAACAAAACAACCCTAGTTGCTGGTCCTGCTCCTGCTGCTGTCTGAACTGCCACCTCTGCTCCAATACATAAAGCAGCTCCAGCTTGAAGCTATTGTAGCAGCTCTGTCCCATTCATCACTGCTTTCTGTTAAAAAGAAAAGAGCTGCTCCTCTCCGATCTAAGTCCTCTCTCTAGTCAGAAATTGCGTAAGTTAATCAGGATGGATCGACAGGCTTTCCAAACCTACAGGTCTCTTCCTCGGACCTAGCATTGCTGCCTGGCCCATCACTTCTTCTTGACTTCGATGATTTGCCTGCAGGAGGATCATCGAAGGTTGGAGAAAAAGAATAGAATTCCAGATTGAAGATCTCTTGACCCATATATGATCCAGTTCTACATCTTAGCGCTGAACTAATGAATAGAGATTGAGCTTCACGTCGGGATGAGAATCTCACATGGTGCTGCTCCTGCGTCTCTCTGTCCAACTCGTTACGCAATTGACGTAGTAGACCCCTCGCATGATTGTTTCAATGATGTATTCAATCAAGACAAGAAAGATACGTCGTAATAAAATAAGGTTACATGGTGGGTCTGTGAAGGAACACCAAGAAAGAGGATCAGACTTGACCAGTTCAGGCTATGGAAGTTTCGATCTTCCCACAAATATTTTAATGGTGTCGATAGCGTGTCACGTCATGGTAACCGATCATCAACTGCTTTCGATCTTGAATGCTATTTTCCGTTCCTTGATCACTTTCTGGGATGACAGTAAGTCTTCTCACCAATGGGGATCCGGATGAGTGAGATTGGTCCCGTTCCTTTGGTCTTTGTCCACAGCTACTCGGTCAATGAAGACGGAATCTGGGCGGGATCTCTCAGTCCCATTCCTGATCAAATAACATCTCAAAAGAACGAACAAAGAATGGAAGGCAGCATCGAGCCCCGAAACGGCAAGCCATGCTTCAAGCTAAGTCAGTCTGGATCTAAACAAGGTAGCTTTCTTACTTAGTGCTTGTGCTAAGCTCATTTTTATTATTAGGTCTTACCTGGGGATTCTACTTGCCTTTTTTGCTTTTAGAACGGAGAGGGAACCTGAAGTCTGGCAGAAAATCCGAATCATAGTTAGCAGTTTGAATAGAACTAGTGTCGTAGCCAAGAGAATGGGAAGCAAGGAGTCAGAATTCGGTTGGGATTCTGTGAGTGAGGGAGCAGAGGCAGAATCGAACAAAGAAGATTCGGAGCAATGAAAATCGAACTCAAAAGCAACTTACCAATCCAGCTGACATTTTTTGATAAAATCCTCCTAGAAAGAGGAACTTGGCAGAGGTAGACTCGGCATCTGGCTCACCTGCAAAAATTTATTTTTTTTTAAAGGGCTCTTCCCACACTCGCTAAGCCGGAAAAATTTCAAGTTTGATCCTTTGCCATGGATGGAAAAAGAAATCCTGATATAGATAGTGTTCAGTGAGTGGTAGCTGTTGTCGTTGAAGGATTCTCTTTGAACGAATCCGATTTGTCACTGGTGAAGAATCTTTGATAGTGGCATCCCAATAAGCATCCGATGAGGCGGGATTGCCCTGGTCAGTTGTATTGAAGGTAGCATTTCACCAGCTTACATTGGAACTAGATATGGTAGATCCGGGGACTTCCTCTTATCACGACTAATTGCACGACTAAGCCGAAAAGAGATATCCGATTGGAGAGTCAATGTGGGACCTTAAAGCAGGTGAGAATCCGGTTTGGTAGCAGCTTACCAACTTTGAATTGGAATCTTAAATAGCAGACGATCTGCTACCCTATTTCCTTGAAAGAAGGTGCCCCTTTTGAGATAAGCAGGTGGGTTGGGCCAAGGGGCGAAGGATCAAGCGCTTTGAGCTTTGTAACTAGCCTTTCCGTGGGAATTTTTTTTTTCTTCACCTTCTTGTATAATATTAGGATGTCCCCTCCGACCGGCGAGATGTTTGTGTTCAATATTCTCCCTCTAATTAGGGCGAGAGTTTCTGCAAAGACAATGTTCAAGACAATTGGCTTGTGAGATTCCTCCCTTGGTTCGTGATTCCCTAGGATCCATACTAATAGGTTCTTACATATCCCCTCTTTTCTTTAGTCTTGCTGTCTATCAGCCTTGTAGGACTATTCAGAAGCATCTTGTCATCAAAGCCAGTTCGCCTTCGTTCCGACAAAGAGTGTGCTGCCTTATTCTTTTTGAGCTTTGAGCTTGGTTCCTCGCAAGAGAGATTGGACACGTCCTCACTCGTTCTTTTTTCAAGATCTTTGAGCCTCTTCCTCACTAAAGTTTCGCATCTTGTCCCGCAGCTCATAGGCTAACCTTGTACCCTCCGGGTGTGATCGACGTCACTCACATCTTTGATCGGTCCGTTCGTGCGGAGCGCACAAAAGCTGACTGGAGGGCGAAATCCTGGCCCGGCTCTGAAGTGTGCTATTTCATTTTTTATTATAGGAAAGAGTCTTTTTGGCGCTTTCTATAAGATCGCCGCGTACTGCCTACCAAAATCAGAATGCGAAGTCAAGCATCCTGCTGAGGTTTGATTTCTGAATCCATACCCTGGAAAAAAGCCTTGTTTCGTAGGACGGGATGAATCCCGAATGAGATGAAACAATCAAAGCCCCATAGCCTATACTTAGTCCCAAAGCCAAAGAATATCATAGAAGGAAGATAGATTGGGGTGATGAAAAAGGCTTCCTTACTAAGCCTCAAACTGACTTGTAGTCACTCTGAGTAGAGTAATTGGACTGAACGATGATGCCTTGTTAAATCATTACCTCAGTTCTATGTTCAGTTAATGTAGTCATTCTCTCGCCTGTCTGGCATTCTTTCACTCATCTTTCGCTCTCAATTCCGCTCCCCCGCTCGCGGCGCTTCTCTGAGGTCCTGCGTGTGAAGAGCGCGCTAGGCGTGCATTTTTTGGCTTGTTGCGTAGCTGAATGGGACTGGTGTAGTGCGGGCTTGAGCTTCGGTTCGCCCGTACGTTTCATAGGGCCCCTAAGGTTAAGCTTTGTTTTATGTGGTTTCGACTGTAAACCCCTTTCTTTTTCCTTCTGCCTGAGTATCGTTAATAGGCCATAATATAACTCAAACCAAGTAAGAAGGGCAGTCCGCCTCGTGGATCGATTTCGGAGTCATAAGTTAATGTTTCCTTCTCGGCCGTTGATGAATGGGACCCTTCGGCAAGCCTGGCGGTTGCTGCCTTGAGCCGATATCTTCCCAGTCCAAGCATTAGAGAAAGTGTGGGGATAAGGCCGACCTCGTTCCGCTACATTCATGAGATTCTACGGTTTAGGGAGTTCGCTGCTCGTGATTGACCGGAAAGGATCCGCCCCTAAATTCCTCACGCTAGTTTACGATTACATGGGTCAACTTAACAACAAAACCCATAGAGGCAGAAGAATGGCTTCCAATAGCTGTTATGATCAATCCAAAAAAAAGGAAAATTAGGATGCCTAATCCAGACCCATTCGCCTATGAAAGATCAAACGTGAAGATCCAGAGGTACCGAAGTTGTTGTTGTTGTTAGGCTAGAATCTACAGGTTCCGGTGCATTATGGCTCAATGTGAGCTTAACAATCCCTTATTGCTTAAAATCATACAGAGCAAAACAAGATGCTAAGGGAGCCATCTCGGTTTAGGCCGAAGAAGGAAGGTTTAGTTTTCGCGCCCGTTCTACTCGCCCTTTCCGCCCAAAAAAGACGGATTCTAAGGGGTTAGAGAACTTTCCCCGCTGTCCTTCTTTCAGCCGGCCCTAACTTCCTTCTCTTCTGGTTAATCCTCTGAATCGGAAATCGGATCGGCAACAGGTAACAGGCTTTATCTGGGTTCAATTCCTTGATTCCTACCCATTGGATTAATTCCTTCGATGCTTGCTCGGGGCGGGGTCGACTCAATATCGAGAGACTCACCCACCGAGGACTTTATCGCACCCTTATGTCTCCATCTCTCGAGTCGAGCTCAATCTCTGGCGGGTATTGTTTGGTCTGGAGTGCGGTGCATCTTTCTGGATGATGAACCCCTGTTTGAAGATGAGTGGATCGGGAATCTAACCCAGCGAAGAAAACGCCTACTTATAAGTCAGGCGCACTAGCGCACCAAGCAAGAAAACGGCTGGATTGACTGGCTAGCTCGTGCAATCAACGAAAAATTCCTTCGCGTTAGTAAGCCAAGCAAGCCAGGTTCCCGGACACTACGATAGGACGTGGATCGATCATGACGAGAATGGACTTCTCCGTAATGTAATAGAAGAGTAACAGTCCAGTTCCCCGGGCTTTCTCCCTTCTCGACCAGACGAAGGAGATATTAATTCAATTCAGGCGGGTAAGGGCTTGGCTTGACCCTGTGTTCTCCCCTGGTCGGGTCGGAGGCGAAGACTGGCAAAGTTCATCATTCAATGGTGGGGTGCTCATAGAAAAGAAGGCGTCGCCCAACAAGTGGCAGATTTTGATGGGGTCTCGCTTTGACGCTGGGGAGATCCATAGATCTGGATAGAGTCTCGCCCATAGATAGAGGAAGAGTACGCGCGCTAGCGCGCTACGGCTTACGCAGTTGATCGGATCAGATAGCCCTTCGGGCAACCAACCAAACCCGGCACATCAAATTCCGATCAACAACTTGGAGGTATGGCTGAGTGGCTTAAGGCATTGGTTTGCTAAATCGACATACAAGAAGATTGTATCATGGGTTCGAATCCGGCACGGAAGTGGAACGGGCGGGCGAAATTACGTGAGAGAAAGAACCTCTTGGTGGAGTCCCCCGGAGGACAGAATAGCACTATTTAGTGACTAGGAGCGGAGAGCCCGTTGCGCGTTGTTTTTGTTTGACCGACCTATACTATAGTCAAGTCGTCCGCGTATCTTTATGATCTCCTTTCCTTCTATTTATCAGATTTTTGGAAAGTGGTTTAGATAGCTGTTTTGGTAGAGCAGAGGACTGAAAATCCTTGTGTCAGTGGTTCGAATCCACTTCTAAACGGGCGAAGAAAACATACTTTAGGAAAGTGGTTCAGGTAGCTCAGCTGGTTAGAGCAAAGGACTGAAAATCCTTGTGTCAGTGGTTCGAATCCACTTCTAAACGGGCGAAGGGTCAAAAGGACACGTAACCGGGAGCGGGCCAGATTTTTTAATTCAAGTGAAAGAGGAAGCCAAAAAGCCGTATAGTGCAGGAGGCAGATTTTCTAAAAAAAAACGGTTGATTACTCGGATTGGTTCTCGCGTCCCTGTGCCCAAAAGGATGGGCGAGTTCGGTTCAAGTGTTCATCGATCGGGTGGGTCTATATGCTC